TTGAAGAACCATAGGGTCTTCTGAAAATAATTACGGCGCACTACTATAAGATGTTCTATTTTTCCATAGAAATGTGTTCGCTCAAGAAAAGCTCCAGAAGATGTTAATCGTAAATAAGAAGATTGTTTACGAAGAAAAACTAATACAAATTCGCATTCAGATACATAAGAATTATATGGGAACCGAAATAGTCTTTTATTTTCTTTTGAAAAAAAAATAGAATTATTCGGAGTAATAAGACTATTCCAATTATGATATTCGTGAAGAAAGAATCGCAATAAATGTAAAGAAGGAACATCTTGGATCCAGCATTGAAGGATTTGAACCAAGATTTTCAGATGGATGGGATAAGGTATTAGTATATCTGACACATAATTTAAATGCGATAATTTGTCCTCCAAAAAGGGAAATATTGAATGAATAGATCGTAAATTCAAATTCTGAGATTTTGGTATTTTTTTTTCTTCGGGGGAAGATACTAATCGCAGCAAGAATGGAATTTCCACAATGACTGCAAAACCTTCCAATATCATCTGAGAATAAAAATGAAAATCAAAATAATTGTTGTGCCCAACGAATCGATTTTGGTTAGAATCATTAACCGAATAAATCAAATAATTCTGTTGATACATTCGAATAATTGAACGTTTCACAAGTACTGAACTAGATTTATTGTCATAACCAAAAATTTCCGTGGATTCGTAAAAAATCGAACCATTTAAACCACGATCATGAGCAAATGTGTAAATATACTCCTTAAAGAGAAGCGGATATAGAAAGTGTTGTTGCCGAGATCTATCTTTTTCTAAATATCCTTGTAATTCTTCCATTTACATTTCTACTTGAGCCAGAGACAGGACCCATTTCATTTTTTGGGTTATCAAATGATACATAGTGCAATATGGTCAGAACAGGGTATATATTATGTATATAATTACAGTAAGAAAAAAATATATATCCCACAAACAAAGGAAACAGGGGAGTCCAATCAACAGATCTTTTTCCTCTCCTTTTCTATCCAATTGGTTTATGTTCGTTATAATTACAAAAGGGTAAAAAATCCTTTATTTTTGCAACTCGATCGCTCTTTTGACTTTGGAATAAATTCTCTTTATCAGTATACTGTTTCTTCTACACATCCGTCTCCAATCCATAATAAAGAATAATTAGGATTCATTAAAAAAAAAGAAAGAAAATCAATGGTCCACTCACAAAAGAACCCACCCTTTCCCGCATCAGGCACTAATCTATCTTTAACGTCTAATTAGATCGGGTAATCATTCAAATTAAGAACAAAAGCTCGTTGCTTTTTATTTCACCAGAATTAGAGCCATAGGGCTCTATCCATTTATTCACTAGACCCAACTGTAAATGTGAATTTTTTTTTTTCACTTCCAAAAAGAAAAAAAATTTGTAACGATCCGGAAACTCAAAGTTCTACTTTAATTAAAAATTAAATAATAAATTAAACAATAAATTAAATAATAAATTAAATAATTAAATAATAAAAATAATAATAATATTTTATTACGACATGCTGTTTTTTCCATTCATTACCTTTGAGGATCAGTCGTGGTCTTATAGACTCTACCAATAGTCTGGACGAATCTCTTGCTTCATCCAAATGTGTAAAAGATCATAGTCGCACTTAAAAGCCGAGTACTCTACCGTTGAGTTAGCAACCCGAATAAAATAAATAGGATATGTAAATACGGTCAAAATAAAAAAATCAATTGAATTGCACTGCACGACCCCGTCAAAACATTGAACTAGAACAAATCGAAAAGAAAGATTTGTTGATCAATTAAAAACACCAAAATACCAAAATGGACAGATCAGATTAAACAACAACAGATTCCCAATAGAGATGTCAAAATTGTGACAAACCACCATTTTATTTATCAATTTTCTTTTTCGTTAAGAAAATACATCTTGTATGCCAGTAAATCCGGTAGGGCAAACCCATCATTTGACTGAAGTGAAGGAAAGAAAAAACCAATATGGGGTGGAGATAAACGGATCTATTTATCTACGATCGAATTATATTTCTTCGATGCACCATTGTCAATATGAATCCAATGTTAAGAAAACAAATTTAAGTAAATCAAATAAGGACTTGTGTTGGATTGGCACAACATAAACATAAATAATAAATTTTGATGAAAAAAAAATACGAAAGAGGTAAAGTAAAGAAAAAATCTCGGGTTTATTCAATCAATAGAGGTACAATAAGCAAGATTAACCCCTTGTTTGTTGCGGGAATCCACCAACAAACAAGAAAAAAAGTAAATTAAGTATGAATACAGCAAGAAAAAGGCAAATTGTGTGTAAATAATTACACAAAGATAGATACTAGTTACCCCCCCCCCCCTTTTTTTTTATTTATTAATTTTGTTTTTTTCCTTTAATTAACTCGAATCGAAGTTCTTTCTTGAAATAATTCTGCCTTCCTTAAAATATCACAAACAGTTCCCGTAGGTTGAGCACCTTTTTCAAGGAAATATAGAATAAGAGGAACATTTAAATAAGTTTGATTCTTTATCGGATCGTAAAAACCTACTTTTCTAAGATCTCTTCCTTCTCTTCGGGATCGAACATCAATTGCAACGATTCGGTAGATGGCTCATTGGAATAGATGTAAATAAACAATGCCCCCCCTAGAAACGTATGGGAGGTTTTCTCCTCATACGGCTCGAGAAAAAAGGATTCTAAATTTCTGTATATGTATATAATGGCAAATGGATCCATAAAATCATGAATTAGACTATGATTTGAGTCGTTTTTTTATTCTTCCTTACAGAAAAAAAAGAAATCTCATTCGTACTCATAACTCAAGTTGGGTAATTCTGACAGAGTTCGAAGGGAAACCCTTAGACATTTATTGAGCCGTCTCTAACCTCTTTTGTTTGTCTCATCTCGAATCTATTTTTATTCCTCATTCTGATTCAATTGTTGAGACAATTGAAAATAGTGTTTACTTGTTCCGGAATCCTTTATCTTTGCTTTGTGAAATCATTGGGTTTAGACATTACTTCGGTGATCCTTACTCCTTTCAAAAGAGCAGCAACATACCTTTTTGTTTTTTGTTATTTTTTTCTATAATACTATAGAAATAGAATATGAACGGTGGATTCCCTTGTGATACACTTTTGATCGAAATAGTTTTACCAATTCTGAAAAATTTTACTTTTGATTTTTCAAACTTCTTTGATTTTTCGATTTTTTTAACCTTTCGATTTATATATTGAGGATATACTTACAAAGTTGGTCTAACTTATTAATAGTTACTAACCCTAGATTCTTCCCCCTGATAAACGAATCAATCCTTTCTGCTCGAGCTCCATCATGTACTATTTACTTACAACCTAACACAAATTAGGTTCCTAACAGAGCAGAACAAACTATGTCGAGCTAAGAACATCTTCATTCCTATAGAAAATGGTGGATGTAAGAATCCACAGCCGATCATGTCCTTCAAGTCGCACGTTGCTTTCTACCACATCGTTTCAAACGAAGTTTTACCATAACATTCCTCTAATTTTATTTCAAACCGGTATGTAATTGATTCAATATGGAATCATGAATAGTCATTGGCTCAACCGGTGTGTGTATACCGGTATATAATAGTACATACTTTCTATCTATCTATGGATAGATAAGTATTTATCCGGGGAAGGCTCGGCAAGGATCCAATTTATTTAACTCTATATTCTATCATATGAATGAAACATATTTCTAAAAAAGACGAATAAATAAGTTTGCTTAAGACTTATTTACATCTTAAAAAGATTGTTCGGGACGATCAATCATGAAGGATCCATTTTTCTCGAACAAATAAACTATAAACCTCAAAAGAAGAACCTTTAATATTAATAGATTTGCAATCCCGGAACAAAATCAATTATTAATAAAACTTTTTTATTTTATACAATACAGATTTTGTTTTACTTCAGGTTCAAGAATTTTTCTTTTCCATCAATTCCATAAAGTCAAGTAGATGCAATATACGAATTTCCCCCCAATCGCTACATTACATTGATTTACAATTATTCATTTGAACCGGATAAGATATAAGATGAACCAGATAAAATACAAAAAAATGGGGTCCAGATCGTTTTTACTATTTTTTTCCCACACCAGTTTTAGAAGTTTTAAGACCAGTGATGAAATTAGTACCAAAAACTCCCTACTCTTTAGTCTCCACATAGACTGTGGAATTGGGATACCCCATTTATTTTTTTTAGGCTTTTTACCCTTGGTAAGGGAATAAAGAGGCCTTTCTTTCATTCACATTTCGATTCAGAATGCTTCATGTGAGAATTGACATTTCATAGATATGGGACATAAAGTTTCCAAAAGTAACTAACTTAAAAATTAATATTGAGTAGTACGAACATATCCTGAATGTGAATGATAAACCCAGAATTTCTTTTTTGAATTCAAAAAAAGATATTTATTTCCACCCACATTTGACACTTGATTACGTTTGTGAGAAACCAAATGAAAGAAAAAATATGATTCTAAGAATCATTCTTAGAATTCAGAACAAAAGATTGTTCTCGTTAACAATTTTATGTTTCATGTGGGATACAATGTGATCCCATCTTTCGTTTCTGATGGAAACGATCTGGGACGGAAGGATTCGAACCTCCGAGTAACGGGACCAAAACCCGCTGCCTTACCGCTTGGCCACGCCCCATTTCGAATTTCTATTCGACACTAATAAACATTAATATTGGTATTGGTTATTCGTCAATTCCAACCCAATAAATACATTTTGGATATATTGTTGCTAGGATTCAACACATGTAGATATAGAATCAAAAAAATTCATTGATCATTACATGGAATTCAGTTAAGATATTGTATGAAAATGGAATTCCTTGTATTCTCATTTGAGAATGGAAGGAAAGATTTTTTTTTTAATTTTGGAGAGTTCGAAAAAAAAGAAAGATTTTTTGACTTGTCTTTTTTTTCCCTTATAAAAAAAACTCAATCAGAATAAAATTTTCTAATCTACAAGAACGAAATTTTGTTATGCTTAATATCTTTAGTTTAATCTGCATCTGTCTTAATTCTATCTTTTATTCGAGTAGTTTTTTCTTCGCCAAATTGCCCGAAGCTTATGCCTTTTTAAATCCAATCGTCGATGTTATGCCTGTCATACCTGTACTTTTTTTTCTCTTAGCCTTTGTTTGGCAAGCTGCTGTAAGTTTTCGATGATTTAATACTCTGCTAAATTCATGATTTATTCGATAAATAAAAATTCGAAAAATTGATAAGACCAGATAAGTCTTACATTATGAACCCTCGATTCAAAAATCGAAATTCTTGTATATTGAATAACCGCGGCGATGAATTTTGATCAACTTATTTCCTCGTTCTGACCTTACAGTGAGCAAAGACTTTATTAGGTTGCCTACAATACCTAATTATTCATATGACAAGAAATTTTTGATAACGAAGGAATCAAAATCTTATTCCAAAGAAATTCGTGAAAATGACTTTCTTTTCAAAAAACACTTCATTTTTTGGGGTGTGTCATGTCAAAACAAAATAGTGTATGTGGTAAAAAATAAGTAACCTATTCCCTTTTTCAAAAAAAAGATCTTGGAGATTGTGTAATGCTTACTCTCAAACTATTCGTTTATACAGTAGTGATATTCTTTATTTCTCTCTTCATCTTCGGATTTTTATCTAATGATCCAGGGCGTAATCCTGGACGTGAGGAATAAAAAAAGATATTTTTAGTTTTTCCTGCTTTTTCTAAATTTTTTTTCTTATGATTTTATCTATTCCATACATTTACCTATGATAAAATCAAGGGATCGAAATTCCTTCGAATTCGAAAGTCTCAAGTAATAAGAAGAAGCGGAGAGAGAGGGATTCGAACCCTCGGTACGAATAACTCGTAGAACGGATTAGCAATCCGCCGCTTTAGTCCACTCAGCCATCTCTCCCCATCCCCATTTAAAAATGGAAAATTTTTTATGTGATGTGACACGTGAAGTAAAGATATATAAAAATATAAAATAGATAAATAAAAAAGTAAAACAATTATATAACATATATAAATAAACATAATAATATAACTTATAAGTTATATTATTATAAACTTATAAAGATATATAAAAAGAACAATAAAGTAATATATATCTATATAGGATAAAAAAAAAATATATATATATATATAAGAAGAAATTGGATCAGGAATTCAATTTAGATAATGATTCGAAACGGATATCCCCAATAGAAAAATACCCTACTTCTTTTATTTTGTACGAAAGGTTTATTCCCCCGGCTTGGTTTAAGTACTGGCCGGGCCCGGCCAGTATTTCCATAGATTAAATGATTTAATAATGATTTGATATCAATCAAAAATACTTGTTGAAGTGTCATTTCTTATTATTAATACTTAATATAAAATTAAGTATTAATCTTAATATTATTACTTAATATTATTAATATTAAATTAATATATTTTTTTTTATTTTCTTTTTATCAATTTATTACTTTTTGGAAAAAGAAACTGGAATAATAAATATATAAATATATATACATATATATTTATATATTTATTATGTACATATATGCACATATATTAAACAATAAAAAGTATTAAAATGAAAAAGAAAAAAAAAAATATCAAATATTAAACACACATATTTATAAACGTAGTTATAATATAACTCATTTATTTGTTCAAGAGACAAGCTTTATTTGAACAATTGAGATCCAATTGACCCGAATTCTTAATTCATAAGTAAGATCTGGCAGTTGAAAGAGAAGTTGAAAAAAAAAAAAGAAACCCCATGTATGCAGATTTCATCCTTTCTATGATCCAGCTTCAATGATTCTTTCAGACCGGGACTGTCAGTAATGACTTCGTATCAAACGAAAAGAAAAGTATAATATAACTAACACTTTTTTTATGTTATTTAAGTAAGCTTTCTGCTCTTCGCCTATTTAAGTCCCCGGCGGGACGAAGCGTCAACGCTAAAATTTTCATGATTCTGATGCTATCTTGATTGCGCCTCACTCTTTTGTTCGACAAATGGTCCATTCATATACAATAATAAATATATAGCGGGTATAGTTTAGTGGTAAAAGTGTGATTCGTTCTATCAAAAGCTTAAATAGTTAAGGGGTCTTTCAGTTTTTTTCATATTCCGATCAAAAACTTTATTTCTTAAAAAGGTTTAATCCTTTACCTCTCAATAGTATATTTGAGGAAGAATATACATTCTCACGATTTGTATCCAAAGGCCAATTAGAAATTGAATAAAAAAGATTGGATTATGGATATGGAGTCGCGAAGCATAATTTTTTTGGATTGGATTAACTCTTCCAATTGAATGAGTATGAATAAAGGATCTATGGATGAAGATACAAAAGTTTATTTCCAATCGTAACTAGATCTTCCATTTTTTTTTGTAAAAGGGAAATTGAAGCCAAATAGCTATAAAACGATGGTTTTGGTTTACTAGAACCATCAGCATA